CCAGCCTATTCTTGAAATGAACAACTCACACACACTCCCTTTCCAAAAAAGATCAATACACCGAAAACTACACTTAGATTTATTGGATTTGTTGCTAAAATATCGGTATTAAACCCGAAACTCCCGGCGGATGGCCAGTGACCCAAGTAAACGAAAGAATCGGTTAAATTTTTCATATAATCTCCTCTTCTAGCTAAACTATAAAAAAAAGAACTCTGTCCTTTTTTTTATTCTTTTTATTGAAAATAAAAAGAAATTTTAATTTAATAATTTAATTTACCTATTTGGATATTTGTAAACAGAATAAAAAACCTATTCTATTTACAAATGTATTTTCCAAAATTTTTAATTTTCAATAATAATAATGAGACTTATTAGAATTAAGCTAGAATTTGAGACCAAGTTTTATGTCAAGTTCAAAAAACCTAAACCTCCTTTGTTCGCAACACTCCTTAAAAAAAAGTTTCTATTAAACTAAAAGAATAAGGGGAAGGAAGAAAGCGAATCGATGTGCTAATTCCCCATCCTCAAATTAGTCCTTCCCAAGGATTGTTGTCTCAATGAATAATTGTAGGAGTTAAATCTTGATAGAATTAAAAAAACTACGAAAAAAATCCAGAATTTTGTGATTTATAGGATTAAACAAAAGGATTCGCAAATAAAAGCGCTAATGCTACAACCAGGCCATAAATTGTTAAAGCTTCCATAAAAGCCAAACTAAGCAATAAAGTACCTCGTATTTTTCCTTCTGCCTCAGGTTGTCTCGCGATACCTTCGACAGCTTGACCCGCAGCTGTACCTTGACCAACTCCAGGTCCAATAGAAGCAAGCCCAACAGCCAACCCAGCAGCAATAACCGAAGCAGCAGAAACCAGTGGATTCATGATAAGTTCCTCACACCAAAATAAAGAAATAGTTAATGATACAATCATCCAATGACTTAGGACGTAATTATAATTAAGTAATCGCTAAGATTCATCCAGCCAAAATAACCAAAAACTTGAATTGAAATAATATAATAAAATTATTGAATCATAAGAATTACTTTGATAGTAGTTTCTATCCACGGGATTTGAAAAAATTCATAATATATATATATACGACTTTTTTATGCCATTTCTTTTTTGTGAACCATTCTTTGAATTCTTCGTTCTTTTTTTTATCATTTTTTCAGCCAATTCACAGATAAAAAGGAAGAACTTCTAATAGAATCCCTATCTAAATCGAAATTCACAAAAGTAGTAGGGCAGATTCAGATTATATAGATCTTTAACTCATATATACCTAGTCAATATCACATATACAAGTGTTTCTTACATAACGTAAACCAACTATCTATTCTATAATTGGGCTAACCTAAAAAAGAATAGTTGAAAAAAAAATCGTTAATGATGACCTTCCATAGATTCACCTATATAAGCCGCAGCTAAAGTGGCAAAAATGAGAGCTTGAATCCCGCTCGTAAATAATCCAAGGAACATGACAGGTATAGGAACCACTAAAGGTACTAAAGAAACAAGAACAACAACGACTAATTCATCGGCCAATATATTTCCGAAAAGTCGAAAACTAAGTGATAGGGGTTTTGTAAAATCTTCTAAGATGTTAATGGGTAAAAGAATTGGAGTTGGTTGAATGTATTTACTGAAATACCCTAATCCTTTTTTGCTAAGACCCGCATAAAAGTAGGCTACTGATGTGAGTAAAGCTAAAGCAACCGTCGTATTTATATCATTCGTTGGTGCTGCTAACTCCCCTTGAGGTAACTGGATAATTTTCCACGGTAAAAGGGCTCCTGACCAGTTAGAAACAAAAATAAATAAAAACAGGGTTCCAATAAAGGGAACCCATGGCCCGTATTCTTCTCCAATCTGGGTTTTACTCACGTCTCGAATGAATTCAAGGACAAATTCAAAGAAATTTTGGCCGTCAGTTGGAATGGTTTGTGGGTTGCGAATCGCTAGAACCGCGGAACCTAATAAGATAGCAATTACAACCCAAGAAGTAATAAGGACTTGGGCATGGACCTGGAAACCCCCAATTTGCCAATAGAAATGTTGGCCTACTTCTACACCAGATATCTCATATAACCCTTCTTTTATTAGTGTGTTGATGGAACATGATAAAACATTCATATTGCCCTCTGACAGAAATAAGAACTTTAAATTATTTTGATTCAAGACCCCCCCTTTTTTTTACTTAATTTACTTTAATTTTATATTTTAGTTTTGGATACCAACTAAACTAATCACACAATATCCCCAGTTTTTTTATCTCTTTTTCTTTTGTACAATTCAGGAGTAGTAACCGACTTTTTAAATCGAAATACAGGGAGCCCCTCCCTCAAAAAAAATTGATTTATTTATCTTATTATTAATCAAGAATTTTGTATATAGCTAGAACGACCCTCACAAATTGCGAATACTAATTTGTTAAGAATGAATCGAATTGAAGCTATAGCGTCATCATTTGCTGGAATAGAAATATCCGCGAGATCGGG